TTAAAAATAAGCTAAATAAAGCTTTTGGGTTCATACCCCAAATATATAGAAATCCCTATTTTTTAAAAATAAAGTGCCTGATTAAAAGGATTATTCTGATAGGATAAATAATGTAATTTTTTACCTTTATTATATTTTATAGAATTAAACTATATCTAATAATTTCAAAAATTATTGTGCATCTTACACTAAAATATAATTATATTTAATAATATGAGAAATATCATATAAAAGAATTTACATTCTTATTTTTAATTTTATACACTAATAACTCTAACAAGATATTTTTCTTATTTATTTTATTTTTTAGAACAATAATTTCTATTTCAGCTAATTCTTGATTAGGATGTTGAATTGGATTAGAAATTAATTTATTAAGATTTATCCCCTTAATCTCCTCCCCCTTAAATCTTCTTAATTCAGAAGCATCATTAAAATATTTTCTAACCCAATCTATTGCCTCAATTAATTTTTTATTTATTATTTTAATAAATTTATTTTTATTTAAAATTTTTTCTTATAATACTTTAATTTCAATATTAATTAACTCAACTTTATTAATAAAAATAGGATCAGCCCCTTTTCATTTCTGATTCCCTAATATTATAGAAGGTCTATCATGATTTAATAATTTTATTTTAATAACTTGACAAAAAATTTCCCCTATAATTTTACTTTCTTATTATATAAATTTTAATTATTTAATTTTTATTATAATTTTTAATGTATTAATTGGAGCTATTGGAAGATTTAATCAATCTTCTTTACGAAAATTAATAGCTTTTTCTTCAATTAATAATTTAGGATGAATAATTTCAGCATTATTAATTAGAGAAAACTTATGATTAACTTATTTTTTATTCTATTCAATATTTTTATTTATTTCCTGTTTTATTTTTTACATTAGTAATATATTTTTTATTAATCAACTATTTAATTTTAATTTTAATTACTTTATTAAATTTACAATTATAATAAATTTTCTTTCTCTTGGAGGATTACCCCCCTTCCTGGGATTTTTCCCTAAATGATTAATTATTAATTATTTAATTTTAAATAAATTTTTTATTATTACTTTTATTTTTATTATAAGTAGTTTAATTATACTATTTATTTATATTCGAATTATTTATTCATCTTTCATATTTTTTTTTATTAAATTGAAATGATTTAAATTATTTATAAAAAATAATGTTATTATTTTAATTCATTTTTTTAATAGAATTTCGTTATTAGGGATAATTTTAAGAACTTTATTTTTTTTTTAATGAAGGTTTTAAGTTAATTTAAACTAATAATCTTCAAAATTATTTATAAAGAAAATTCTTTAAGCCTTAATAATATTTTATTATACCTTAAAATTTGCAATTTTAAATCATATTTGAATATAAAGCCTAATAAAAGAGATGATTCTCGTGAATAAATTTACAATTTATCGCTTATTAACTCAGCCATTTTATTGCGAAAATGACTTTTTTCTACTAACCATAAGGATATTGGAACTTTATATTTTATCTTTGGTATCTGATCTGGAATAATTGGCACTTCTTTAAGTTTACTAATTCGTACAGAATTAGGAAACCCAGGGTCTTTAATTGGAGATGATCAAATTTATAATACTATTGTAACAGCACATGCTTTTATTATAATTTTCTTTATAGTTATGCCAATTATAATTGGAGGCTTCGGAAATTGATTAGTTCCATTAATATTAGGAGCCCCTGATATAGCTTTCCCCCGAATAAATAATATAAGTTTTTGACTTCTTCCCCCCTCATTAATTTTATTAGTTTCTAGAAGAATTGTAGAAAATGGAGCAGGAACTGGATGAACAGTCTACCCCCCGCTTTCATCAAATATTGCTCACGGAGGCTCCTCAGTAGATTTAGCTATTTTCTCCCTTCATTTAGCCGGAATTTCTTCTATTTTAGGAGCAATTAATTTTATCACAACAATTATTAATATACGAATTAATAATTTATCCTTTGATCAAATACCCCTATTCGTTTGAGCAGTAGGAATTACAGCTCTTCTACTTCTTTTATCTTTACCAGTATTAGCAGGAGCTATTACTATACTTTTAACAGACCGAAATTTAAATACTTCCTTTTTTGACCCTGCAGGAGGAGGAGATCCAATTTTATACCAACACTTATTTTGATTTTTTGGTCACCCAGAAGTCTACATTTTAATTCTCCCAGGATTTGGTATAATTTCTCATATTATTTCTCAAGAAAGAGGGAAAAAGGAAACTTTTGGAGTATTAGGGATAATTTATGCAATAATAGCTATTGGACTCCTTGGATTTATTGTTTGAGCCCATCACATATTTACAGTAGGAATAGATATTGATACTCGAGCTTATTTTACCTCAGCTACAATAATTATTGCAGTCCCTACAGGAATTAAAATTTTCAGATGATTAGCAACTTTACATGGAACACAAATTAATTATAGTCCTTCAATAATATGAGGATTAGGATTTATTTTTTTATTTACTATTGGAGGATTAACAGGAGTAATTTTAGCTAACTCTTCAATTGATATTACACTTCATGATACTTATTATGTAGTAGCACATTTTCATTATGTTTTATCAATAGGAGCTGTATTTGCTATTTTTGGAGGATTTATTCATTGATACCCATTATTTACTGGATTAATACTTAATCCTTATTGACTAAAAATTCAATTTGTTTCAATATTTATTGGAGTAAATTTAACATTTTTTCCTCAACACTTTTTAGGACTTGCTGGAATACCTCGACGATATTCTGACTATCCTGATAGATTTATATCATGAAATATCATTTCCTCATTTGGTTCTTATATTTCTCTATTTTCTATAATTTTAATTATTATTATTGTTTGAGAATCTATAATTAATCAACGAGTTATCTTATTCCCATTAAACATACCATCTTCTATTGAATGATATCAAAGTCTTCCTCCTGCTGAACATTCTTATAATGAATTACCTATTTTAAGTAACTTCTAATATGACAGATGATATGTAATGGATTTAAACCCCATTTATAAAGGAGTATCCTTTTTTTAGAAATGGCCACCTGATCTAACTTTAATTACCAAAATGGAGCTTCTCCTTTAATAGAACAAATTATCTTTTTCCATGATCATACTTTAATTATTTTAATTATAATTTTAATTTTAGTAGCTTACTTAATAATTAGTTTATTTTTTAATAAATATATTAATCGATTCTTATTAGAAGGGCAAATAATTGAATTAATTTGAACAATTTTACCTGCTATTACATTAATTTTTATTGCCCTTCCATCATTACGTTTACTTTATTTATTAGATGAATTAAATAATCCAATTATTACATTAAAATCTATTGGACATCAATGATATTGAAGTTATGAATACTCAGATTTCAATAATATCGAATTTGATTCTTATATAATTCAATCAAGTGAAAATTTAAATAATTTTCGTCTTCTTGATGTAGATAATCGAATTATTTTACCAATAAATAATCAAATTCGAATTTTAGTAACAGCTACGGATGTAATTCATTCATGAACAATTCCATCATTAGGAGTAAAGATTGATGCTAATCCAGGACGTCTAAATCAAACTAGATTCTTTTTAAATCATCCAGGAATCTTTTATGGACAATGTTCTGAAATTTGTGGAGCAAATCATAGATTTATGCCAATTGTAGTAGAAAGTATCCCTATTAAAAATTTCATTAATTGAATTAATAATTATTAATTAGATGACTGAAAGCAAGTACTGGTCTCTTAAACCATTTTATAGTAAATTAGCAATTACTTCTAATAAAGAATTAGTTAATAAATAACATAAATATGTCAAATTTAAATTATTACTTTAGTAATATTCTTTTATTCCTCAAATAATACCTATTAACTGATTATTTTCTTTTTTCTTTTTTATTTCAATTTTTATTTTATTTATAATTATAAATTATTTTATTTATAATCATAAAATTGAATTAAAAAAAAATAATAATTTTATTAATAATAAAAAAATTTTTTGAAAATGATAAATAATTTATTTTCAATTTTTGATCCATCAACAAATTTATTTAATTTATCCCTTAATTGAATAAGAACTTTTTTAGGAATTATATTTATCCCCCTTTCATTTTGATTAATCCCTAATCGTCATTTTATTATATGAAATTTCGTTTCAGGTAAATTAAATAATGAATTTAAAACTTTATTAGGCCCAAATAGATTTAAGGGATCAACTTTTATTTTTATTTCATTATTCTTTTTTATTTTATTTAATAATTTTTTAGGGTTATTCCCCTATATTTTTACTAGTACAAGTCATTTAAATATCTCATTATCTATTTCACTAACATTATGATTAAGATTTATAATTTATGGATGAATTTATAATACACAAAATATATTCATTCATATAATTCCCCAAGGAACCCCAAGAATTCTTATACCTTTTATAGTATTAATTGAAACAATTAGTAATATTATTCGACCTGGAACTTTAGCAGTTCGATTAACAGCTAATATAATTGCAGGACATTTACTTTTAACATTATTAAGTAATACAGGAATTAATATACCTAATTATCTCCTTATTTTATTAATTATTGTTCAAATTTTACTATTAATTCTAGAATCAGCAGTAGCAATTATCCAAGCTTATGTAATTTCTGTTTTAAGTACTCTTTATTCTAGAGAAGTAAATTAAATGACAAATTACCACAACCACCCTTATCACTTAGTAGACTATAGTCCTTGACCTTTAACAGGAGCTATTGGAGTAATAACTCTAGTTACAGGATTAGTAAAATGATTCCATAATTTTAATATAAATTTATTAATCATTGGATATATCATTGTTTTATTAACTATATACCAATGATGACGAGATATTTGTCGTGAAGGAACTTTCCAAGGGAAACATACCTTATTAGTTTCCAATGGATTACGATGAGGAATAATTCTATTTATTGTCTCAGAAATTTTTTTTTTTATTTCTTTTTTTTGAGCTTTTTTTCATAGAAGTTTATCTCCTAATATTGAAATTGGATCTATATGACCTCCTATAAGCATTATTGCTTTTAATCCTTTCCAAATTCCTTTACTTAATACTATTATTTTAATTACTTCAGGAATTACAGTAACTTGAGCACATCATGCCATCATAGAAAATAATTTTACTCAAGCCACTCAAAGTCTATTTTTAACAGTATTCCTTGGAATTTATTTTACTATCCTCCAAGCATATGAATATTTTGAAGCTTCTTTTACTATCGCAGATAGAATTTATGGATCTACTTTTTTTATAGCTACAGGATTCCATGGATTACATGTTATTATTGGAACAATTTTTTTATTAACTTGTTTTATTCGATTAATTAATAATCACTTTTCTAGAGCCCATCATTTTGGATTTGAAGCAGCAGCATGATATTGACACTTTGTTGATGTAGTTTGATTATTCCTTTACATTTCAATTTACTGATGAGGAAATTAATTATTTATATAATATATTTAGTATATTTGACTTCCAATCAAAAAGTTTAATAATTTTAATATAAATAATTATTATCATATTAACTTTAACAATAATTTTTATTGTCATTTCAAATATTTTCATATTAATTTCTATATTAATCTCAAAAAAATCATTTCTTGACCGAGAAAAATGTTCTCCATTTGAATGTGGATTTACCCCTAAATCTATCGCCCGAATTCCTTTTTCTTTACATTTTTTTTTAATTACAATAATTTTTTTAATTTTTGATGTAGAAATCGCATTAATTTTTCCTATTATCCCCACATTTAAAATAGTAAATTTTTTTTTATGATTTAAAATTAGATTCTTTTTCATTATTATTTTATTACTAGGACTTTATCATGAATGAAACCAAAATATATTAAATTGATGTAATTAAATCAGGATTATAGTTTAAATAAAACATTTGATTTGCATTCAAAAAATATTGAAATTCAATTTATCTTAATAAATAAGAAGCAATATTGCATTTAATTTCGACTTAAAAGATAGAGTTAATTACTCCTTATTTATTAATTGAAACCAAAATAGAGGTATATCACTGTTAATGATAAAATTGAATGTAAATTCCAATTAAGAAATATATTTATAATTAAGCTACTAACTTAATTTCTAGTGATTAAATTCATTAATATTTCTTATTTATATAGTTTATTAAAACATTACATTTTCATTGTAAAAATAAAAAAATTTTTTTTTATAAATATTTAAAGATTTATTCTAATCACCCTAATATCTTCAATATTATACTCTTAATTTTAAGCTATTTAAATTAAATTATAATTATAGTAACTATAAATAATATTCATAAAATAAATCTAAATAAATAAATTTTAAAATTATTTATTTGATAAATATAATAAATCATAGAATTCTGCTTTAAAATATTATAAAATCCTTGACCTCTATAATATTCTCTTCAACCTAAATCAATATTTTTAAATAATTTTTGACTAAAACTTAAAAAATAATAATTTAAGCCATAAGTAGATAAATTTGGTAAAAATCATATAGTAACAAAAAAATATCTTAAATTATAAGTTAATCTAAATTTATTAAGAGAATAAATATCTATCCTTCTAATTAAATACCCTATAAATAACCCTATAATAGTGACATAAATAACCATTATTTTTAGAGAAAAAGGTAAATAAATTATATAAGGATAATAAAAAATTAATCAACTTAAAAAACTACCAGAAATTAAACTTATAAATAATAAAATTATTATTCCCTTTAATATTGTATAATCTTCATCATATAAGTTATAAATAACAATTAAATTATAATCATCTACTATTAAATATATTAATAAACGAATAGTATAAAATATAGTTAAACCAGTTGAAAAATAATATAAATAAAAAATTATTAAATTTAAATTTCTTATACTAACTATTTCTAAAATTATATCCTTTGAATAAAACCCAGCTAAAAAAGGAATTCCACATAATGCCATATTAGAAATATTTAAACATAAAGAAGTTAAAGGAATGTATAATCTAATTCCCCCCATTATTCGAATATCTTGATTATCATTTATTATATGAATAATCACTCCAGCACACATAAATAATAAAGCTTTAAATATAGCATGAGTTAATAAATGAAAAAAAGCTAAATCATAAAATCCCATTCTTAAAATTCTTATTATTAAACCTAATTGTCTCAAAGTTGATAAAGCAATAATTTTTTTTAAATCAAATTCATAATTAGCTCTAATACCAGCTATTATCATTGTAAGTCCAGAAAATAATAATAAAAATTTTAAAAAAAATATATCAACTAATAAATTATTAAAACGAATTAATAAATATACACCTGCTGTTACTAAAGTAGATGAATGAACTAAAGCAGAAACAGGGGTTGGAGCTGCTATAGCAGCAGGTAACCAAGAACTAAAAGGAATCTGAGCTCTTTTAGTTATAGCAGCAATAATAACCAATAAAGCAATAATTTTTATTGAAACCTCATTATTTATTAAATTTAAATAAAAAATATAATTTCAACTTCCATAATTTAATATTCAAGAAATTAAAATTAAAATTATAACATCCCCAATTCGATTAGATAATGCTGTTAATATCCCAGCATTATAAGATTTAATATTCTGGTAATAAATTACTAAACAATAAGAAACTAAACCTAAACCGTCTCAACCTAATAAAATACTGATTATATTAGGACTAATAATTAATAAAAATATAGAAAATACAAATATTAAAACCAAATAAATAAAACGACTTAAATTTAATTCAGATCTTATATAACTTCGACTGTAATAAATAACAGAAGAAGAAATTAAAGAAACAAACATCATAAATAATAAAGATATTCAATCTAATAAAATTGTTATAACTACTCTTATTGAATTTACAATAATAATCTCTCACTCCAAAAAAAAAACAATATTTTTTATAATAAAATAAATTAAAAAAAAAAAATTTAGTAATATAAAAAAAAATAAAAAAAAAAATCTAATGAAACAAATTGAATATTTTTTAATAATTTTAAATGAATTTCTTCATATCCTTGACTCCACAGATCAATATTTTATTTAAACTATTAAAATAAAATCAAATTATTCTGTAATCAATTTTTAAAACTAAAATATTTAAAGGTAATCAATGTAATAATAATATTAAATATTCTCGAGATACCCCTCTATAAAAACTACAAATTCTAAAATTATATTTTCCATGCTGAGTATAAGAGTATAAATAAAGACTATACCCAGCTCTAAAAAAAGAAATTATTATTAATAAAATTATTCTTAAATAAGATCATCTCATTAATCTATTAATTAATCTAATTTCTCCTATTAAATTAAGGGAAGGAGGAGCAGCTATATTAGAAGATATTATTAAAAATCATCATAATCTAAGAGTAGGTATAAAATTTATTATCCCCTTATTTAAAAATAATCTTCGACTATTCATACGCTCATAATTAATATTAGATAAACAAAATATTCCTGAAGAACATAACCCATGTCCAATTATTAAAATATAGGCTCCTAGGTACCCCCAATAATTTATTGTTATAATCCCCCCAATAACAATTCTTATATGTGCTACTGAGGAATAAGCAATTAAAGACTTTATATCAATTTGACAAAAACATTTTAAACTAATATAAAATCCCCCAATTAATCTAATTACTACCCAAATGTAACTTATTTTTATATTAATTTTTTGTAAAATTACTATAATTCGTAATAATCCATACCCCCCTAATTTTAATATAATTGCAGCCAAAATCATAGACCCAGAAATAGGGGCTTCAACATGAGCCTTAGGTAGTCATAAATGAACAAAATATATTGGTATTTTTACTAAAAAAGCCAAAATTAAACTTAAATATAATAAAATTAAATTATAATCATAAAACTTTAATATATAAATTATTATATAATTTATTTCATGATAAATATAAAAAATACCCATTAATAAAGGTAAAGAAGCAAATAAAGTGTAAAATAATAAATATAAACCAGCTTGAATCCGTTCAGGTTGATACCCTCAACCAATAATCAACATTAGAGTAGGAATTAATCTTCTTTCAAAAAATAAATAAAATATAAATAAATTTATTACTCTAAAAGTTAAATATAATATTATTAGTAAAAAAATAACATTTAATAAAAAATAGTTCTCAAAAAACTTTTCCTTATTTAATTTTTCTCTAGCTATAACTATTAAAAAAGTAATTCAAATTCTTAATATAATTAAACCATAAGAAATCATATCACACCCTAATATATATCTTAAATTAGAAAAATTCATAATACTAATACTTATATTTATAAATAAAAATATCATAATTATAAAACTAAATTGAACCAATCAAAATATATTTTTTTTTAAACACAAAGGAATTATAAATAATAATATAAATAAAAATTTTAACATTTAAATTAAATTAAATCTTTGAAAATAATCATTTCCATGAGTTCGAATTATAGAAACTAAAATGGAAAGCCCTAAAGCCCCCTCACAAACAGTAAAAACTAAAAACACTATAAGTATATATATTCTATACCCAATCATTATTAAATATAACATTAGAAAAAAAAAAATTCTTAAAACAATAAATTCTAAACTTATTAGAACAATAAGTAAATGTTTATGTTTTGAAACAAAAATTATATTCCCAATAAAAAATATTAATAGAATTAATCTTATCATTTGTTTTTATAGTTTAAAAAAAACTTTGGCCTTGTAAGTCAAAAATAAGATTTTTCTTTAAAAACTTCAAAGAAAAAGATGATCTTTATCAATAATCTCCAAAATTATTATTTTTATTAAACTATTCCTTGAAATTATAAAAATATTTTTATCAAATCTAATTTTTTTTTTATGTTTATTTATATTTTTTACAAATCATCCATTAGCCATAGGACTAATAATTTTAATTCAAACTCTATTAGTATCAATCCTCTCAGGAATATTAATTAATACTTATTGATTTTCATACATTTTATTTTTAGTCTTTTTAGGAGGTCTGCTTGTTTTATTTATTTATGTTTCAAGTATTGCTTCAAATGAATTATTTAAAATTAACTTTATTAATAAAATTTTATTTTCAATTAGAATTTTTTATTCTATTATCTTTATATTATATTTTAAAAATAATCTTTTTTGAATAAATTTTTATATTAATGATGAAATAATTAATTTTTTTAATAATTTTATGTTTTTTAATAATGAACATAATTTTAGTTTAACTAAATTATATAATGAACAAACTTATTTATTAATATTTTTATTAATTATTTATTTATTTATTACTTTAATTGCAGTAGTTAAAATTACAAATATTTTTTTTGGGCCTCTTCGATCTATATTATAACTAATGATAAATTTTTTCAAACCTATTCGAAAAACCCACCCCGTTATTAAAATTATTAATGGAGCATTAATTGATTTACCTTCTCCTTCCAATATTTCAACATGATGAAATTTTGGATCCTTATTAGGAATTTGTCTTATAATCCAAATTATAACAGGATTATTTTTAACAATATACTATTCAGCTAATATTGAATGAGCTTTTTTTAGAGTAAATTATATTTGCCGAAATGTTAATTATGGTTGACTTATCCGAACTTTACATGCTAATGGAGCTTCATTTTTCTTTATTTGTATTTATTTTCATATTGGACGAGGAATATACTACGAGTCCTTTAACTTAAAATTTACATGAATAATTGGAGTAATTATTCTATTTTTATTAATAGCGACAGCTTTTATAGGTTATGTCCTACCTTGAGGACAAATATCCTTTTGAGGAGCAACAGTTATTACTAATTTACTTTCTGCAATTCCTTATTTAGGAACAATACTAGTCAACTGAATTTGAGGAGGATTTGCAGTAGATAATGCCACATTAACTCGATTTTATACTTTTCATTTTTTATTCCCATTTATTATTTTAATATTAGTAATAATTCATTTACTTTTTTTACACCAAACAGGATCTAATAACCCTCTAGGTATTAATAGTAATATTGATAAAATCCCTTTTCATCCATTTTTTACATTTAAGGATTTAATTGGATTTATTATTTTAATTTTTATTTTATGTTTATTAACACTAATCAATCCTTATTTATTAGGAGATCCTGATAATTTTATTCCAGCTAATCCTCTTGTAACTCCAATTCACATTCAACCAGAATGATATTTTTTATTTGCTTATGCAATTCTTCGATCAATTCCTAATAAACTTGGAGGAGTTATTGCTTTAGTAATATCAATTTTTATCTTAATTATTCTCCCATTTACTTTTAATAAAAAAATTCAAGGAATTCAATTTTACCCACTTAATCAAATCTTATTTTGAACTTTAATTGTAACAATCTTATTACTAACTTGAATTGGAGCCCGACCAGTAGAAATACCTTATATTATTACAGGACAAATTTTAACTTTAATTTATTTCTCTTATTTTATTATAAATCCAATTTTAAATAAGGTTTGGGATAAATTAATTTTTAATTAATTAATGAGCTTGTTATAAGCATTTGTTTTGAAAACTTAAGAGAGAATATAAATATTCTATTAATTTTTATACTAAATTTATTTTATAACTTAAAATTATTCTTAAACCTAAAAAAAAAATTAAATAATTTAAAGAAACAGGTAAATAACTTTTTCAACATAAATATATTAACTTATCATAACGATACCGAGGTAATGTCCCTCGTACTCAAATAAAAAAAAAAGATAAAAATACTAATTTTAAATAAAATATAATATTTAGGGAATACCCCCCCATATATATGATTACAAATAATATTCTTATAAATAAAATTCTAGAATATTCTGCCAAAAAAATTAAAGCAAATCCCCCTCTTCTATACTCAATATTAAACCCAGAAACTAATTCTCTTTCTCCTTCTGCAAAATCAAAAGGAGTTCGATTAGTTTCAGCTAATATAGAGGAAAAAAAACATAAAGCTAAAGGAATTATTAAGAAAAAAAATCAAACTAATAATTGATACTCACTAAAAACAATTAAATTAAAATCTATCACTAAAATAAGACTAGATATTATAATTAAAGACAATCTAACTTCATAAGAAATTGTTTGGGCTACTGCTCGTAATCCACCTAATAAAGAATAATTTCTATTTGAAGATCATCCAGCAATTAATAATGTATAAACTCCAATTCTTGTACAACATAAAAAAAAAATCAATCCAAAATTGAATGTAATTATATTAAATATGTAAGGAATAACAGATCAAATAACTAATGATAATATGAATCCAATAATAGGAGAAAAATAATAAGAAAAATAATTAGAATAGGTTAAAAAAATTTGTTCTTTAGTAAATAACTTAATAGCATCTCTAAAAGGCTGTAAAATCCCTAAAATTCCAACTTTATTAGGACCTTTACGAATTTGAATATAACCTAAAACTTTCCGCTCCAATAAAGTTAAAAAAGCAACTCCAATTAAGATACCCAATATTAAAATTAATATCCCAATTAAAATATTAATAATATCTTTATTTAACATTACTATCTATATAAATAAATTACATATTCATGAATTCTAAAATCATTACACTTTTCTGCCAAAATAGTTATTCTTAACTATTAATAAAATTCATAATAATTAAATTATTTAAAATATATGATCCTTTCGTACTAAAATATTTTAATTATATAAAGATAGAAACCAACCTGGCTCACACCGGTTTGAACTCAGATCATGTAAGATTTTAATGATCGAACAGATCAAAATTTTAAACTTTTGCATTTAAATTTTATCTTAATCCAACATCGAGGTCGCAAACTTTTTCTCTTATATGTACTAAAAGAAAAAATTACGCTGTTATCCCTAAGGTAATTTTTTCTTTTAATCAATATTATTGGATCCAAAAATCACTTATCTATGGCTTATTATAAAAAAAGTTTAATTAATTTTTCTATCACCCCAATAAAATAATTAAAAATATTTTTATTTTAATTTATATAATTAAATTATTATATTTTTAACTATAAAACTCTATAGGGTCTTCTCGTCTTTTATAAATATTTTAGCTTTTTGACTAAAAAATTAATTTCTGAAAATAAAAAAGAGACAGATTATATCTCATCAAATCTTTCATACAAGTCTCCATTTAAAAGACTAATGATTATGCTACCTTTGTACAGTCAATATACTGCAGCCCTTTAATATAAATTTATCAGTGGGCAGATTAGACTTTAGATTATTATCAAAAAGACATGTTTTTGTTAAACAGGTGAATATAAATTTTTGCCGAATTCCTTTTAATTAATTTAAAATTAAATTAACTTTATTTTTTTTTTAATATACTAATTTTATCATTATTTCTAATTTTTTATAATTAAAAAATATTTTTTTATAAAAAATTAAATATAAATTTAAATTTTTTTTTTCATTAAAATTATTTATAATAAATTATAATTTTTAAACAATATAAATCTTAAAATTTTTAACTTTTATTAATTTTATTATAATTTTTTAAATTAAAGCTTATCCCCTAATATATTTAATTTTAAAATTTTATAATTAAAAATTTAATTACAAAATTTTTTAAATTTTAAATTGAATTTTTTTCTAAAAAAACTAGATATCTTTAAAAACGATTAACATTTCATTTCTAATTAATTATTTAAAATAATTATGTTACATTAAATTTTATAATTAATTAACTCTTTTAAATTCGAAATTTTTTTATAAAAAAATTATTTTTAAATAAACTCTGATACACAAGATACAATAAATTAAATTTACTTTTATAATAATTCATTTTCATTTTTATTTCAAATTTCTTTTACAATACTATTACACTATAAAATTTATATTTTTTCTAAAAAAATACTTTAATCCCCCCTTATTAAAACTTTTTTTATTATTATATAAACTTTATTAATTTTCCCCCTCAAATTAATTAAATTTTAATATCTTTTCAATGTAAATGAAATACTTTATCAAGCTCTAATTTGATCATTCTAGAAACACTTTCCAGTACCTCTACTTTGTTACGACTTATTCCAATTTTTAAATGAAAGTGACGGGCAATATGTACATATTTTAATTATAAATCATTTTAAAAAACTAATTAAAATTACATTTAAATCCACCTTCAAAAAAATATTACAAAAATTTTATTCATTTAAATATTTTTATTGTAATCCATCTTTAACTTAATTATAATCTGCATCTTGATCTGAATTAAATTTAATTCCAAATTTTAAAATATTATTTTTATCCAAAAATATTTTTTTAACAATGATATACAAAACAAATAATTAAGTAAATTTATTCGTGGATTATCAATTATTAGACAGATTCCTCTAAATGAACTAAAATACCGCCATCTTATTTAAGTTTCAATATAATTATTTATTTACTCTTTTAGTATTTTTCAGTTAAATTTATAATAATAGGGTATCTAATCCTAGTTTTTAATTAAATTTCTTAATTCATATAATACATTTACTTTTAACTAAATAAATTCAAATAAATTTTTTAAAAATTAAAATTTCACTTTATAATTTTAATTTTAATTTAAATTTTATTATATATTCATTATGACTAAAAAAATTTAATTTAACTTTTGTTTAACCGCAACTGCTGGCACAAAATTAGTTATTAATTTTTATATTACTAAATCTTAATTTCTTAAATTTTTAATTTTAATTACTACAATAACTAATTTAATTATTTTTTAAATAATTTAAATTTAATACTAAAATTTATATATAAAATAAATATAAAATAAATTTTTTAAAACATAAAAATTATATCTATTTTATATGAAATTTATATAGATTTTTTTTTTTTTTTTTTTAAATTAAAAATTTAATATTTAATTATTCTTATATATTAAATATTTAATATAATTTATTAAAAATTTAATATTTTCTTTCTTTCCTTTTTTATAATAATATTTTAAAAATTAAATTGGATATAATTTATTTATACTCATTGAAATATATAATTTATTATAAATATAATAATAAATTAAGAAAAAAAATTATTATATTATTTATTTATAATATATATAAATATTTATATAAATATAAATTATATTAATTTATTAAATTATTTATATATATATATATATATATTATTTATATTTTTAGGCGTACACATATACGTAAATAAAAATTTTAAATATATAATAATTTTAAGTAAATAAATTCCTAGCCCATAATTAATATTATTTTATATAAATATTAA